GATTTATTTTATTTCATTCCTATTCTCCATTCTCAGAAAAAGGGCCTTTAACCAAAGTAAAAGATTACTTCGTTCTTGATAGTTATTTACTTACTCAGTGGATAGGAACATACTCTGGATCAGAATCATGGGGAGTACTTCTTGATCATTTCTACGAACGTAAAGCCCCAATTTGAATTCCTTTTATGTACAGAAATATCCTCTTGGATAACTTACATAATCTCAATTATTAATCCTTTGTGTATCTTGGTCTTCCTAACCATCCACTGATTTTTTCTTTCAAAAACCTCTTGTTGTGGAAATCCATCTATGGTAATAGACAAGAAAAACTCCATACAGTTGATCTTTTGAACCCGCTTCAAGTTATCATGACAATTCACGAATCTTGGGGTAAACAATCTCTATTGCTTATGTTTACTTTTTTCACCATTTGATTCTTGTACATAGGAAATGAGACTCAACCTTTTTACTGCAAATTTAGAAGCTGTTTTCTTTCACTCATATAACTATCTGGTTTAGTTCATCAACTTAAATGCTGAAGAAAAATATATATAGTCAATCAAATCTTTTTATCCTTGTTTCTAGAAAGAAACGAATTTGGATAAATTTTAGGTCTCACCGAATCACACGTAGAGATATTGATAACACACATAGAGCTAATGGTATTTCATAACTAATTGATTGAGCAGCTGCCCGTAGACCACCCAAAAAGGAATATTTATTATTTGATCCATACCCCGACATAAGAAGTCCAACGGGAGCAATACTTGAAATGGCAATCCATAAAAAAACACCAATACTAAGATCGGCTAGAACAAGGTGATCACCAAAAGGAATTACTGAATAACTTAGAAAGATAGATATTACTGCTATGGATGGTCCGATACTGAATAAACGAGTATCTCCTGTAGATGGAATAAGGTTCTCTTTCAAAAGTAGTTTTGTCCCATCTGCTAGAGCTTGAAGAATTCCTAAAGGGCCGGCATATTCAGGTCCGATACGTTGTTGTATTCCTGCAGATATTTCTCTTTCTAACCAAACAATTACTAGTACACCTATTGTGATTCCTAATACAAGAGTCAAAATAGGGACAAGAATCCATATGAGCTCATAGACTTCTTTTAAGGATTCCAATTTGGAAAAAGAATTGATAGTCTCTATTTCTGTTGTATCAATTATCATTTCAACGATCAACTTCTCCCATAATGATATCTATGCTACCTAGTATTGTCATAATATCAGCCAATTTCATTCTTTTAACTAACTGAGGAAGAATTTGCAAATTGATAAAACCTGGTGGGCGAATTTTCCATCTCCAAGGAAAAACGCTCTGATCTCCTATCAGAAAAATGCCCAATTCTCCTTTTGGGGCTTCAACTCTCACATAAAGTTCTTGTTTCGACAATTCAAAAGTTGGAGAAGGTTTTTTACTAATAAACCGATATTCAAAATCATTCCATTCAGGATCTTTTAATCTGTCAAAACGTCGGATTTCTAAATTTTCGTAAGGCCCTCCTGGAATTCCTTCCAGAGCCTGTTGAATAATCTTTATGGATTCTGTCATTTCACTGATTCGTACTAAATAACGAGCTAATGAATCCCCTTCTCGTTGCCATTGAACCTGCCAATCAAATTCGTCGTAAGACTCATAATGATCAACTTTACGAAGATCCCATTCTATTCCGGAAGCTCGTAGCATTGGTCCCGATAAACCCCAATTTAATGCCTCGTCTCTTCCAATAATTCCTACGCCTTCAACTCGTTCTAAAAAAATCGGATTCCGGGTAATAAGTTTTTGATACTCAGCAACCCCTGTTAAAAAATAATCACAAAAATCCAAACATTTATCTATCCAGCCATAGGGTAGATCGGCAGCCACTCCTCCAATACGAAAATAATTATGCATCATTCGCATACCAGTGGCCGCTTCGAATAGGTCATATATCAATTCTCTTTCTCGAAAAATATAGAAGAAGGGGGTCTGCGCACCAATATCCGCCATAAAAGGACCGAGCCATAATAAATGAGAAGCTATCCGACTCAACTCCAACATAATGACTCTGATATAGCTAGCCCTTTTAGGTACTTGAATATTGCCTAATTGTTCGGGTCCATTTATGGTTATTGCTTCTGTGAACATAGTCGCTAAATAATCCCAACGTGTTACATAAGGCAAATATTGTATAATTGTTCGGTTTTCCGCAATTTTCTCCATCCCTCTATGTAAATAACCCAATATTGGTTCGCAGTCGACAACATCTTCACCATCTAGAGTAACGATGAGTCGAAGAACACCGTGCATTGATGGGTGCTGAGGCCCCATATTGACTATCATGAGGTCTTTTCTTGTAGTTGGTGCAGTCATAAGTTTTTTAACGATTCATTCTTCCATGAATTACTGAAAGTGAAAAGAAGTTCATCAAAATTTAATCGAAACATATAAGTAAAAATGCAATAACTCTTTAAATTAATTTAATCAAATTAACGAGTTTTTGTCTCGCGAATGTCTAATTGATTAATTAATTCTTTATAACGTACTCTATTTTTTTTTGCCAAATAAGCTAGCAGTCGTTGACGTTTTCCCAAAATTTTCTTCAAACCTCTCTGAGATAAATAGTCTTTTTTGTGCAATTCTAAATGTGAAGTAAGTCTCTGTATCTTATTGGTGAAATTGAATACTTGAAATTCAACAGATCCTTTCTTTTCTTCTTGAGAAATAACTGAAATGACAGAATTTTTGACCATAAATGAATTTCCCCTTTCTTTATTTTACAGATATGGATTTTTTCGAATTTTATTTGAGCAGTAATAATAATGCCAATAATTTGAACGTGGTATATAGACTTAATTTCTTTATGAACCTCTAATTTTATCAATTCCAATAACCAATAAATTAATCAAATTTTAAATTTGATTCAGATAGGAATCCAAAAAGGTGATAGGTATGTTTTTTTCATTCCCAAAAGCGAATAATTGAAACCTAAAATCCTAAAATAAAAAAGATTCTATGGATTCATTTTTAGATCTAATCGATACCTTATTTTATTGATTTAGTATCATCTACTCGAATTAGATTCGAATGAGATGTAAAACAAGACATGTGTGCATTTGTTTGCTTTCAGATACTCTATACAAGACAGGGTATATAGTACTATCAATTAATTTTCAATCGTGGATACATATGTATTCTTAAGATATTGAAACGGCTACCATTATTGGTATCAAACCAATAACGATTCATACAAGCTAAATCTTCGAATCGATAATTAGGCCAAAGAAAGAACTTAAATTTAATTAATTCATTTTTATCTTTATAAAAGGGTTTCCTTTCATCCAAAAATTGACTCCAGTTTTTTACATTGGTTTCGTTGCAAAATACTGAATTTCTATCGACACCATTCCAATTCAAAGAATTAAAAAAACTTCGAATTCTCAATTCTCTACGACATCTAGACCATAAAATATTTTCAGGAACAAGCAAATCAAAATGATTTTGTTCTGTATTTATTTTTTGAGTTTGAGGTTGCAGAATGAATTCGTCAAAATTCTTTTTAGTAACATATCTTTGTTCTCGGTATCTTTGATTAGTTTGGTGTTTACTTTTATGAACCAATGAAATACCTATGGTTTGATACATAAGAAATTCTCCATTATTTTTTACAGACAACCGAATAGGTTGGATAATCAATACCCCCTTCTTCATCAAGTCTGTAAAAGATAAATTTGCCTGACTCAGTATTATATCCAAACGCATTTCTTTCCTTTGAATTGACGATATAGTAATTTTGGTTGGATTTTTCAGTCGAAGCAGAAGACAATATACCTTGATATTTTCGAGTATTCTTTGATTCAAAGGATGCGGCCATTTCAATTGAAAAAGCAAATACCGTTGCAAGAACAAATCTAGTTCTGCTTGCGTCTTGTTTTTGTATTGTTTTTTATTTTTACCCTTTTTTGTGTTTGATTCCACGTAATTTTTTGCAAGATCGTTTTGATGTTTTGAGAAAACAGGGCCCAGATTTTCTTTGTTTTCTATATCTGATTTGTTTTCTATACCTGATCCATGCTCTCTTTGACTTGCGGGTTCTTTTGCTTCTTGAATTCGATTCTTTTTTTTTTTATTTGATGGTATAAAAAAGTTTTGTTTTTGGTTTTTATTTTGACTAACATTTTCATTTGTATTCCAATTTAAAAGAAGGAATTTGCTTGGTATAATCCACGGTTTTCTTTTATAGACATTATAAAGTAGTAAAAATTCTGGGAAGAACCAAAATTCTGGATCCAATATGCGACGATTAAATATTTTTTCATTCATTCCCATCCAATCAAAAAAGACTTTTTTCGAATTTTGTTGAGTTGTTTCTGGATTTTGATGAGTTGTAAGATAAAAAACCCCTTTTTTCTCAATTATTTGATTCTCAATTATTTGATTCTTAATTATTTGATAATTATTAATACCAATTTGAGTATTTGGATTACTGTTGGTATCGATCTTAACCCAGGCCTCAATATCTCTTTTTTGTCTAAGAGAAAAATGGAGAATTTTCCAATCAAAATATTTTCTATCGAGATTTCTTTCTATATCTAGAATATTGCCTTTTCTTAGATAATTATTGATATGAAAATTGTCGGGCATATCAACAAAGTTGTGTTTGGACGGGTTGGAATTATACGAAATTTCGAAGTTCTTCTTTACTTTTACTTGAAAGGGTAATCTAGAAATAAATGAGTCACTTTTATTTTCATAATTAATCGATTTATATGCTAAAAGATCATATCTATAACATTTTTTAAAATTATCTTTTTGGTTTGATAATGAATAGAGTTCCGAATCCTTTTCTTTTTTGTAATGACTTAATTGGTCTTTTTCATATGAATTCCATTTGTTTAAGTTTCTATTTTTATTTTGAGTCATACAACTTTGATTAACCCTAGTTCGCCATTTTTTTGGCATTAATCTAGACCATCTAATCTGAGATAAATCGTATTGATAATGCTGTCTTAACCAGTTTTTCCATTGATTGATTCTATAACTCTGAAGTTTCTTATGTTTTAATTCTGAATGAAATATTCCTAGTGTTCTAAAATAGTCCTTTATTTTAGTCTTAAGGAAACAAGACATTGTGTTATATTGAAGAACAGATCTAAATTTAGACAAATTAATAACTTGGGTTTGTGATAATTTGTAAAATACATATGCTTGTGACAAGTAGGATAAATCACAAAAAATATGTGAATTTTGCTTACTAATATTATAAAGTGACTTTTTTATAGTCGAAATAAAGATAAAGTGCATTTTTTTTTTATTATTAATTTTTTCTTGATTTATTTCATTATTGGAAATGGATTTCTCAATCAATTTGTTTGTTGATTCAAGAAAGAGTTGTGTAGTAATTCTAGGAATATTAATGATAGATAAAAATAGATCGATGTAGAATCTTGGAATGAATAATTTGCGAAAATAATGGAATTTCCCTATTACTCGAGTATTTCTGTTTTTTAATATTTGGAAAAATTTTTTTGGCGATTCGAATTTTTTAATATTATTTGTTTTATTAGGCTTAATGTCTATTTCTGGAGTTAGTTTCTTTTTCTCTTTTATAATTCTTTCTATTTGATTTTTTATTCTACTTGTTCTATCAGTCAAATCCTTCATTTTTGTTTCTATCAGTGAAGAATTTGGCCGATTTCCAGATTCAATTTGACTAAATGATTCGTTAATTATTTGATTACTAATTAGATAATCTTTCTTTTTTTCCGTTTCATTCGATTCAGCTATTTTTTTGAATCTAAATAATACAAGTAGCTTTACTTTTGAAAATAATACAAATAGATTTACTTTTGCAAGTTTTTTTAGAAATCGAATATTTTTGATAAGCCATTTTTTGATTTCTTTGAAAACTCTTCTAAATAATTTTGTTTGTCCTTTTAAAATTTTTAGAGTTATAAGAGTTATAAATTTTTTGAATTTTGCAATTTTTTTGTCGAGTTCTTTAAAAATGGGCTCAAAAAAGGAAGGGCGCTTTCGGGGAGAACCAAAGGGAAGTTCAGTTTCCATTCCCCAAACTGTTAAAAAACAAAAATCATCTTTTTGTTTTTTCTTTTTCATTAGCTCTCTGCGGGAGGGGTACAGTTTAGATATATGCCAAGGTTTCAGACAAAAAGGAAATAAAATTTTAATCTGAATCCCGTCTCTCAACCAATTTTTGGGAAATTCTGTTTCTGATAATTGAACACCATTATAAGTACATTTAATCTGCATTTCTCTATTCCATTCCTGAAAATCTTCAGACCATTCAGGAAATTGCAAGAATAACATACGCCCGATATTTTTGGCTATTATCAATGAAGGTAATAGAATATATTTTCGAAGAATGGATTGAGTTATTAACATGTAACCTCTTATCATTTGCGCAAGAATAATGCTATCCCAGGTTTCTGCGATCGCTATCCGTCTTTCTTCCTGTTTGTTGTTTTTCTCTTTTTCGTCCTTTTCTTTTTTCTCTTCTCTTTTTGTTTGTTCTTCTCTAGACGCTAGAATCTTGAATTCTCCTTCTTTACGTGTCCAATTTCGAAAAATTGGTTTAATCAGTTCAGAGATATCAAAAGAAAAAAGACGGAGGGGGGTTATTCTGTCGAGAAAAAGAGGGGAATGTCCATGTACTTGAAATAGTTTCGCAATACATATTTTGCGCCTTTGAGCACGCATAGAGCCTTTAATTATACCGCGCCGAAAATCTGGTTGTTGCGAATAGCTTACTAAAACCAGTTCCTCCTCAGGATTGGTAGTCGCGTTCTTGTTGGTGTCCTTGTTCTTGTCAGTAAAAATAACTACACGTTTGAATTTTCTTAAACGAAGTTGATGATCCCTTGATATGCGATCTTGAAATTCACCCATTTGTTGTTCCAATTCGGTGATTAATTTATGTGACCAACGAGATACTTTTTTACTGATTTCTTTTATTCCAATTGATTTTTTTCCCGATTTTATCTCATTAGGATCAATTGTATTGAATACAAATTTTACAAATTTCGTTCTTTTTTCTAAATTCGCTCTTTCCTGTTCTTGGTCTGAAAATAAAGAAAGGCCTTTCAAATTTAAACTCGATTTTGGTTCGTTACCTTCGTTACCAAATTCATTGATTAAAGTTAAGAACTCGTCAATTTCTCTTGATAATGGTTTTTTATCAGCCGTATACGCTTTTTGTTCAAATTCTTGGTAATCAAATTCTTGGTAATCAGTATTCGGAAGAAAGATAGTATGAATCCTATTTAGTCTAACTTTCTCTTTCCAATTTTTTAGCAAAGTATTGTTTATGATTGAAGATGAAACTCCTTTTTTGATTGTTCCTCGATATGGTCCATTTAACAAAGGATCATACACTTTAGGCATGTATTCTTTTTTCGTATCATCATTACACAATCTAATCCGTGTTTCGAGTATATCCAGAGAAAGAGATTCCTTGTCTAGAATTTCAAGTCGATTTAAAAATTCCTTAT